GTGTGCTCGTAGTATAAGTTTTGTATAAATGTATTGCCATGCTATTAAGTAAGTATTTTGATTAAAGTTCTTTTATTTTTAAGAGGTGGAATAGAATAACCCGGTTAAAGCGTGCGGTTCTTATGAACTAATTTTTTTACATTTGTTAGGCGTAGCTGGTGTATTCGTCGGCTCCCTATAAATGAATCTGCTAATGAAGGTTACAAGTTTGGTCAAGAGGAAGAAACTTAAAATATCGTAGACTCTCATGGTTATTTTGGCCAATTGATCTTCCAATATGCTAGTTTCAACAACTCTCGGTCACTACACTTCTCCCTAGCCGCGTGGCCTGTAGTGAGTATCTGGTTTACTGCTTTAGGTATCAGCACTATAGCTTTTTTAATTTAAATGGTTGAAATTTCAACCAATCCGTAGTTGATAGTCAAGGCCGTGTAATTAATACTTGGGCTGATATCATCAACCGGTGCTAACCTTAGTATGGAAGTTATGCATGAACATAATGCTCATAACTTCCTTTTAGATCTAGCTTCGAGAGAAGCCCAACAATAAGACTTAGTCTTAGTTTATAGGAGGTTTTGAAAATATAATAGACTTTTGGGGGATTGATTAATAATTGAGTATTATTTTGAAGTTATTTATCTATTTATATAACAGGGCGTAACGAAATGGTTGAAATTGAATCTTTTATTTATAATTTTTCTTAAAAATAATATAAAAATATTTTTATATTATTTTTAAGTAATTAAATTTTTAAATGAATTAAATAGTAAAATAGTAATAGTAGGGGGCGGATGTAGCCAAGTGGATTAAGGCACTGGATTGTGAATTCATCATTACGCGGGTTCAATTCCCGTCATTCGCCCACTTCTTTTTACTTTACTGTTCAGATATTAATTACGTATATGATATATATTAATTACGTATATGATATAAATATATCACACTGATTCGTTATGTATGGATGATAAGATTCCAATTGATACAGAGCCAATTCTAATAGACTTATTTATTGGAGGGTCCCGTTG